AGCTCCTTTTTTACCATTAGCAAGAACTTGTTTCAGTTGCATATCATAAGGAATTCGAACAACTGCTTCAAATACAGTATCAGGAAGTACAGCTTGCGGAACTTCAATATCCACAGGCTTATTAGCTAAATGGCAATTGGCGCATACAATTCGCCCAGTTGCTTCTCGTGGATTTTCATAACCTTTCTGCGCAAAAATGGGATACGCATTTGAAATAGATGTTCGAGTTATTACATATATCATGATCGATACAGAAATAAATCGAGTCATCTGTTCCTTTACCCAAGAAAAAGTATTTATATTTTGCATGATCCAATCATTGATCCCGGAATTTCTACAATAAATTAAATAGGTAGCTAGTATAGTTCCCTATCCACGAGTCTGCCGTTGTACTGAAATAATTCTACTGAAATAGAACGAATACCTTGAAGAGGTAGAAGTATAAAGAATAAGAAAAATGGAAAACGCTTTCTTTATACGCGAAGAAAATTTTTGATTGATATCAGGGGATCAAATAAGTTCTTCATTCATTCATTGAATGATAAATGACTACAAGCGAAGGAGATACGCGATTTAAAAAACGGAAGATCCAATATTTCACAATTGTATCTAGAATAACCGGAAAAGTGGAAACAAGACCAGATATAATTTGCTCGTTATGAGCCAATCCAAAATCATTGTAGATCGAACCAATCATTAGTTCCCAACCATGGGTCGAGTGAAATCCGATCCATAAATCAGTAACTAAAAGAATCGAAAAAGCTTTTATTGTGTCACTTAAGTTATAGAAGAATTCCTGAATCCAAGAATTAAGAATGACAAGTTCTTCATTACCCAGAATAAAATAACCACTTAGAATAGCGAAACAGATTATATTTGTCGACATATGCAAAATGATATGGAGATGATATTCATTGTGCGTTTTGACCAATTGTATTGTTTCCTTGTGTATTCCTATACGAAGCTTTTGTATATGTGTCTCCGGGTATTCTTTTATCATTTCGTCCAACAAGAATAGTTCTTCTAATTCTAGGAATTTTTCTAGAACATTTTTCTCCTGAATATCATTCAAAAAAGTTTCGGATTGCCTAGTATTCCACCAATTAATAATCCAAGGTTCCAGACTTTTTTGAAATGAGAGAGAGACCCACCAGGGCAAAAATACTATAGATGCAAGATATGGGAGGGAAGTCAATGCTTTCTTTTTTTTTTTTCATTTTTGATCTGTGAATTGTTAATGAACTGTTTCATTTGTCAACTCTATCTGATATTTCTCTAAAGCGCGAGTTCTATAACAAGGTATCGAACCTATAGATCTATTCCCACTTTTGTGTAATAATTTAGTCTTAGATCTAGAAGGAATATAGAAATAGAATAAGGATCCCCTTTCGGATGAAAAAAAAATATATAAAATATAGAAATATAAAATAAAATAAATATATATAAAATATAAAATAAATATATATAAAATAAGTAAATTATAAGTAAATGGGATTTCTGGATATCTCAATTGGGCAAATTCGAACGAATTTCATCTTCATTTCTTCCTTTCCATAAATACTCGAAAAAGTTACTTGAAGTAACGAATATTATTCGGACCGCAGCGCAGGAATACGGCATCAATTCAAAATCTGAGGCCTAACCTAAGAAGATGAATTCTGTATTACGAAATACATATTCGGATATTTTATTTGATGAATTCATACTTAATTAGACTTATTAGACTTTTTACTAGTATAAAAGAATTGAGTTGGGCTCTATACGCATACAAAATAGTTTTTGTATAGAAAAAAATTTCTTCTTATTTTATTATAGTTTCTGGTTTTTTATATTTATTATAGTTGTTCCATATACGTTCTCCTACTTTTGTTTTATTCTATGCGGGTCGTTGCACCAAAGGAACGAGGAAATGGAATCTAACATGTTTTGCTCGAATGAACATTCTGAAGAAACTTCAATTGTATTAAAAAGGAAATTAGCAAGTTCCTTCCATTATGCGGAGAAAACCTTCATTCTTCCTTCAGTTCATTTCAAAATACTTCAATTGGTACGCGCAAGAAATAGGCCAATTCGGCAGCTTTTTGCTCAATTTCTCGTGGAGTCAAATTCTCATCAGTACGAGTCAAGGGAATGGTTCCTTGGCCTCTGATTTCCATATAAAGAATACGACGAGGAAAAAGACCCTCTTTAACCTCCATTCTGATTGATTGGATATCTTTCATAAAGAAGCGAAGGAAGATGCGACGATTTATTCCGGGGAATCCCCAACGAAAAATACACATTATTCCTTCTTTTCTATCGAATCGGTCATAACCACTACCTACATTCCACGAAATTGTGCACCACAAATAGGAACTAATGAATAGACCCGCGATCCCATAGAAAGACATCACGATCCCTTGTGGGAAAAAAATGATTTGCTGAGATGGAAATCCAGGTATCAGATTCCTACCAAGATAACTGGAAGTTCCAACCACTAAGAATCCTAGTGAACCTAAAAAAAGTATACAGGCCCAGCAAAAATTACTTGCTTTTCGGGACCCTGTTATAAGTTCTATCCATATATGTTCTGATCGCCAGTTCATACTATACTAGATCCGATTGCATTCGATTGGAATTGAGAAAAAAATTTGACTTTACTTTTTGCCGAAATAACTTTCATCAACTAGCACTATTCTGATATGAACCATTAGAAGGAATTGGTTAGATACATTGACTTTCAATTATAAAATAGAAAAATATTCGCCGATCATTTTTAACCAGATAACCCGCATATACATGCATTTATGCGGATATCATGTATCCGCATGCATAATAATTCTTTCATTTGTATTCGGAAAAAGGCGCATATCATATCATACCATATTACACTAAACAAATATCTGTACCAAATAAATATATGTATTATGATTCAGTGTTGAAATAAATTGCTGAAATTTGGTCCCACCGGATCTAGACAATCTTATTTTTTTGAACATAAAGAAATAAAGAAGCCATTGCAATCGCCGGAAATACTAGGCCCACTAAAGGGACAAAAATAGAGGGTAAGTTAAGATCTGTCATAGAATGGGTACCTCGATTTAATATTTGTACCTATTATAAAGATATCTTAAGTATATCTATTATAAACTATTATAAATAATATTAAGTAGTTAATAAGTGCAAGGAATGAAAACTAAATGAAGTGTACCTATTCATCTTTCTACACGAATATGTATGATAATCCACCTTAAGTTTAAGAAATTTTATTAATTCTCCCATCCTTATATTCTATCTATCTTTCTAATAAAATAAGGAGTTTTTTATTAAAATTAAAGAGTTTATTATAAGTTCGCGACTCTAACTAAACTAATTCAATCCAAGAAACAGGTATTCCTAGTAAAAAATGGGAGTTCTTGGTAGACATAGAAATCACTTCTATTCTATATCTATATTTTCATTTTATTTCGATATTTTTTTTTCATTTTTTTTTTTCAAGGGAAAGAAACCGTGGAGCTGAAATAACTCACTCAGAACGCCTTTTAAAAGATTACGCGGTACGATTGGGTCGAATAAGCCCTTATGGAATAAATACTCAGCCGCTTGTGAACCGTCGGGTACTGCTTTATTCAATGTTTGTTCAATTACTCTTTTACCCGCAAAAGCAATGTAGGCATTGGGTTCAGCAATAATGACATCTCCCAACATACCAAAACTGGCAGTTACTCCACCAGTTGTAGGAGATGTAAGGATTGATACATAGAATAACTTTTTATTTGATTGATAATTATATGAAGCAGAAGATATTTTAGCCATTTGCATCAAGCTTAAACTTCCTTCTTGCATGCGTGCTCCTCCAGAAGCACACACAATAATGACAGGTAAAGATCTATTAGTAGCATACTCGATCAAACGAGTGATTTTCTCGCCTACTACAGATCCCATACTACCCCCCAAAAACTGAAAATCCATAACCCCAATTGCTGTGGGAATACCGTTTAGTTGACCTATGCCCGTTTGAACAGCTTCAGTTAAACCTGTCCTTCTTTGATAAGAATCGATACGATCTCTATAAGGTTCCTCTTCTGAATGAAATTCAATGGGGTCCGTGGAGACCATATCTTCATCCATAGGATCCCAAGTGCCCGGATCAATCAAAAGTTCGATTCTATCTGAACTACTCATTTTCAAATGATATCCACACTGTTCACAAATATTCATTTTTGACCTAAAAAATTTTTTATAATTTAATCCATAACAATTTTCGCATTGAACCCATAAACTTCTGTATTTTTTATTATTTATATCAAAACCATTAGATCTTCCTCTTATATTGAAATCGCGGCTGTTACCACCAGTTCTTATACTAGAATTCCCCCTTTCACTACTGCTTACGCCTTCAGTACAAATGAAACTAGAAATGTAACTGTCACTGTAATTTTCGGTACCTTCGAAAATGGAACTATGAATACTGACTTCAAAACGAAGATAACTATCAATGCAACTATTAATGTGATTATTCCAACTAGATTGAGTATCATACATGTAATGATAATAGTAGTGATTGTTACTCTTAGTCCTATTATTCAAATAACTGGAAAAAAAGCTTTCTAGTTCACTCAGAAAAAAACTATTATTGTCAATCTCAAAAATATGATTTTCAATGTCAAAATATACAGAATAACAGTCACCATTACCATCCCTAACTAAAAAAGTGTTATCAGAGATAAAACTCCAAATATTCCTGATATCAAATAAATAATCAACATTACTGAAACTATAACTACCACTTTCATTCCAACTAGGAATGTTTTTCTCCGTATCATTTAGAATGGGCTCTTCACTTCCCCCGGTATGTCCAAGAGCATTAAGACTATTTATTGATTTACTTAGCCCACACTTATGTTCTAACTTCCCCTTAGACAACATCGAATTGAACCACCATTTTTTCATAGAGTCTTCCCGTCCCCTATTTGATGAAAATATAATAGATGAATAGTCATTCGATGAATAATCCGATG